TAATAAATCATTTAATGAAAGTAGATTATCTTTCCATTCATTTCACAACTATCATATCTCTTCCCGAACCAAACATGAATCTTTCGATTCATTTGGCTCTCACGCTCAATTGTTTCTTTTATCTTTTATTTGATTGATGGGCATTCCCCATATCTTTGAACGGAATGAGCCTATCCTCTCTTTTCTGTTCGTATATCGAAACTGATCTAACATCAGAATCTTAGGAGGACTCTTCAGACCAGACAAAAAAATAAAAAATTGTCAGCAAAGTTGTTTCTTTATTTGTTCTTTATTTACAACTTATTTCCAAAAAGAAAAAAAGATTTTAAAGAAAAAAGAATTCTATTCTTTCTTCTTTATATGCTATGATAAATTAGATCAAAATTCTAATAGATAATATATAATTGAATAGAATTTTGAACTTCATTACTTCATTATTATTAGAATGAGATTTCGATTTTTTTTATCCAAAAAATTCTCTTTTTTATACAAATAGAATACATAGGTCGTCGATTCGGCAGTGGATAAAAAAAGGGGGGAGATACCCATCTTTCTAGTTAATGGTTCAACTAATTTTATCCATATGAGTGTTCTACATCGGATAAATTCCCAATTATTCCTTTTTTATTATCTTTCAACCTTTTTGTTACTAACGTAGCGGTAGAAAGAGTACCATACTATGCTGTGCCTGGACTTCAAAAAATTTATCTTTAACCATGTAAAAGACCTCAACATTATTGGTTGATAGAGAAGAGAATCAAAGTTCATTTATCAATTAGTCACGAAATGCTATGGTTCTTACATATGATCTCTGAATGAAATCCAATTCCGAAGTAATTCGTCGAGATTGTGCACCCTTTGTTCCTATTTCTGCTATAAAAAAGAATACATAAATATAAAGAAAGTGCAGCCGGTGAAATCCAACCTATTCTTGAAATACACAACTCGCACACACTCCCTTTCCAAAAAAAATCAATACACCCAGCACTACGCTTAGATTTATTGGATTTGTTGCTAAAATATCGGTATTAAACTCGAAACTCCCAGCGGATGGCCAGTGCTCCACGGAAACAAAAGAATCGATTATATTTTTCATAAGCTCTCCCCTTATAGATAGGACTAACAAAGAACAGAGTTCTTTTTGTATCACTCCGCTTATTATTCTTAATGGAATTTGAGAATTCTCAAATTTATTAGTTATGGTTATGTTTTTATTCTTCTTTTTTTTTTACATTTTTATTCTACGATGAAATTCAACATTAAACAAAAGGATTTGCAAATAAAAGAGCTAATGCCACGACCAGTCCATAAATTGTTAAAGCTTCCATAAAAGCCAGACTAAGCAATAAAGTACCTCGTATTTTACCCTCTGCTTCTGGTTGTCTCGCAATACCTTCTACGGCTTGGCCCGCAGCAGTACCTTGACCGACCCCAGGTCCGATAGAAGCAAGCCCTACAGCCAATCCAGCAGCAATAACGGAAGCAGCAGAAATAAGTGGATTCATGGTAAGTTCCTCGCACCAAAAAAAGAAATGGTTAATGATACAACCAACCAATGAATTAGTACTTAATCTACTTATTTTTCTACTTCTACTTTTACTATTTACTTTTTACTACACTTATTTTTTATTTTTTGATCTTTATCACCAAAATCTATCGGGTCGAAGTAGCTAAAAGCTCCAAATGGAATTCAGAATATTACTGAATTGTCAGAACTACTTCGATATACCGTTTTTTCTTTCTACCTTATGTAATATGTATACGGTTTTAGTCATTGCGTTTCCTTGTTTAGAAACTATTCTATTCTTTCTCTTTCATTTTTCATTCAATTCACAATCACAGACAAAATAGAAAAAGGACTGATATGGAAATTCATCTAAATGCAGTGGACTATAAAAAAAAGAGATAGGGGTAATTACTATCTAACTAGTAAATAACATATACTTTTATTCTTCCATAACGTAAATCACCTGCACTTTTTATTCTATTAAATCGTATTATGGAACCATTCTTCGAAACATACACAAGGATTTAGACTCATAGGCATTACATATATATATATATGTAGTAGGAGCCCCAACCCTTCTTTCTCTTCCAAATTTCATCTATCTTTCTTCATATATACATACATGTAGCTATTTGCATTTTATTCTCCAACCTAGTGGATTATATTGAATCCCCTTTGAATTGGGATAAGCTTCAAAAAAGACTATTTCGAAAGTTAGTCAATGATGACCCTCCATGGATTCACCTATATAAGCCGCAGCCAAAGTTGCAAAAATAAGAGCTTGAATACCACTTGTAAATAATCCAAGAAACATGACAGGTATAGGAACTACTGAAGGCACTAAAGAAACAAGAACAACAACCACTAATTCATCAGCCAATATATTCCCGAAAAGTCGAAAACTGAGAGATAAAGGTTTTGTGAAATCTTCTAGAATATTAATTGGTAAAAGTATTGGAGTTGGTTGAATGTATTTCCCAAAATATCCCAATCCTTTTTTGCTAAGACCCGCATAGAAATATGCCACTGACGTAGGTAAAGCTAAAGCAACAGTAGTATTTATATCATTCGTGGGCGCAGCTAACTCCCCATGAGGTAACTTTATGATTTTCCAAGGTAAAAGAGCACCTGACCAGTTAGAAACAAAAATAAATAGGAACATCGTTCCTATAAAAGGAACCCAAGGACCATACTCCTCTCCAATCTGAGTTTTGCTCAAGTCTTGAATAAATTCAAGGACATATTCGAAGAAATTCTGACCGTCGGTCGGAATGGTTTGTGGATTTCGAACAGCTATGATGACTGAACCTAATAAGATAGCAATTACAACCCAAGAAGTGATAAGTACTTGGGCATGAATTTGTAAACCTCCTATTTGCCAATATAAATGTTGGCCTACTTCTACACCTGATATATCGTATAATCCTTTGAGTGTTTTAATGGAACATGGTATAAAATTCATATTGTCCTCTAACAGAAATCGAACTTCAAAAAAGTAATTATTTTGATTCAACCATCTCTTTCTCAATTCATCTATGTTCATTCATGAATTTAAGTTAGGAATCGTATATTTCGGATACTGAGAAATCACATAAAAAAAATACCAATCATTTTATCTTTTCAATATTCTTCAATATTCAAAACATAGTTCAAACTCCAAAAGATGCAAACCAAAATAGTAACAATCAAAGAGAGTTCACCAAAAACAAACTAATCTTATTCTTTCTTCTTCTTAATGATAAGAGTAATGATAAGATATTCAACCATTTTTTATATAACTAGAACGGCCCTCACAAATTGCAGATACTAATTTGGTAAGAATCAATCGAATCGAAGCTATAGCATCATCGTTGGCCGGAATAGAAATATCTGCAAGATCTGGGTCACAATTTGTATCGATTAAACAAATCGTCGGAATACCCAAAATAACACATTCTCGAAGAACCGTATATTCTTCTTGCTGATCAACGATAATTACAATATCGGGCAATCCCGTCATATATTTGATCCCACCCAGATATGTTTGCAAGGTAGATAACTTTCTCTTCAACATTGCTGCATCTCCTTTGGTAAGACGATTGAGTTTCCCCATCTTTTGTTCTGCTCTTAAGTCCCTGAATTTATGAAGTCTTGTTTCTGTAGTAGACCAATTCGTTAACATACCACCAAGCCATTTTTTATTAACATAATGGCATCGAGCCCTTATTGCTGCTGATGCTACTAAATCCGCTGCTTTCTTTTTGGTGCCAACGATTAAGAATTTTTTTCCCCTACTTGCTGCATCAAAAACTAAATCGCAGGCTTCTGATAAAAAACGAGCAGTTATAGTAAGATTTGTAATATGAATACCTTTACGCTTTGCAGAGATGTAAGGAGCCATTCTAGGATTCCATTTATTAGTACCATGACCAAAATGAACTCCTGCTTCCATCATTTCTTCCAAATTGATGTTCCAATATTGTCTTCCCATTTTCCCACACTTTCTCTTTTTCTTTTTTTTTTTTCAAATAAAAGAGATTCATTACCTTGTGAAATAAATAATTGTTCCAACGGAACCTTCTACCAGGATTGACCTTTGATCTACGACCCAAACCATGAATTTCATTCTTTATTTTTGATTTCATTGATTACGAAATCCATAATTGGACCAGAGAGTTAAAGTAAAAAGAATGAACCTCTTGTTAGGAATTAGTAAATTACATTACGTAAATAATGGGTCTGATGTCTCATGGAAAGTGTTTGGGGAATAAAAACAAAATAATTCTCTATGGTATAACAAAATATCTCTCATTTCCAACTCGAATAGATTCTTCCTTTTTATTTTCAAATGAATGTTTTTGTCTTGCTTTGAACGATGTACTAATTTTTTGAATCCGGTACCAACTGGTATAATCCCCCCCAAAACAACGTTCTCTTTCAGGCCTTTCAACCAATCAATACGACCTCGTAGAGCAGCTTTTGCTAAAACTCGAGCAGTTTCTTGAAAACTCGCTTCGGATATGAAACTTTGAGTATTCAGAGATGACTTCGTTATTCCCAATAAGATTGCCCGATAAAAGATCGCTTCGTCCAAAACGCGCCCTGCTCGCTCTGCTCGCAACAATCCAATAAATTCCCCAGGTAAAAAAACATTAGACATTCCATCTTCTGAAACCAAAACTCTTGATGTTACTTGACGTACAATAATCTCTATATGTCTATTATGGATCTGTACCCCCTGGGATCGATAAACCTTTTGGATCTTATTAACCAAAGAGATACGACTTTGGGCTATGGTTAGTTCAGCTCCAATCAAGAATCCCCAGGGGATCCCAAGAATCCTTCGGATACGTTCGTCCCAACCTTCAACTCTTCTTTCGAGGTTCATCGATATTGAATCAATCGAACGAACTTCTAAGATTTGTTCCACTTTTGGAAGACCTTGCGTTATGTCACCAGATCTCGATTTTTCATATATAAATGTAATTAATGTATTTCCTTCAGAAAAGGTTTCCCCATAATGGCCATGTACAGTTGCTCCTGGAGTGACCAAATAGGGCTTAGCTGATCTTATAACTAAAGAGTCAACATGAACAATGAAAATTTGACCAGATTTTTTTATGCGTGATCCGTATTTCAATAGACATACATTTTCACAAAGGAATTGTCCAAGGCTAATTATTGTCCATACCTCTTCACAAGAATCGTGATGGAGAAAACACCAATTCGAATGGAATGAATTCCAAATGATGTTACTGCATGGATCGGGATTATAAATCTTACTATTTTCATCTAGGAAACAGTATTGAAATGGAAGTACTTGAAGCACTTGGAAAGTCTGTTGAAAATTTTCAAATAAAAAATCTTTCTTTAAAAAGACTTGATTATAAGTTCTTAAATAGTAAGATGAACAAAATTTTACTATTTTAGGCACAATAGTACCTAAAGGACCCAACAAATCCCTAATTGGAGTCATGGGATCCGATTCTTTTGTCGCATTATTATATCTCGAAGTATTGAAGGGGCCAATTAGAGAACAATTGGATGATGACAAAATTATGAAAGATTGGCATTCCTTATTTCGATTTAACAACGTACCAAGAGTTCCCTTATGTTGGGGAAATGATTGAATCTTCGCCAATGATTGAATCTTCGCCTTGGAATCAAAAGGATTTCTATGGGTACGATCTAATTCATTATTGGAAATAAATCCTGAGCCTGCCGTATCATACCTTTTTTCGGTATACGAAATAGTGGACTTTACTAACTCAATTCGGATGAAATCACGAAGCAGATCATTTGCCCTTATTTCAACAAAAGAAGCATGAACCTCTTCTTCTATAGAACTCTTTTTTTCTTGGTCCCAAGTCAATACTAAGCAAGCCCGAACTAATTGAATACTTGTGTGAGAAATTCCTCGAATTGACTTGCCATTTCCATAAAGTATATAATTGACAATTCGAAGTTGGACATTATCCTTTTCCTGCAAGAGATCCTGAGAGAAAAGTGTTGCTAAATTTATCCCATCAGCTATTTCATATGTAACTACGGGCCGAACCAAAACAAAATACTTTTTTTTGGTAGGTGTAATCCGTTGGACATAGATCCAATTTTTCAATTTTTTTGATCCTTTAGAATTTTTTTTTTCCATTCCTGGTGGTATCAAAATGCCACTGTGCCTAGATATTTTATCCACCTCTCCAGAAAAATGAATATCTCCAGAAAATATTTTCAGTTCCATACTTTTTTTTTTTCTCTCCACTCGGACTAATCCACCTACTCGACTTCTTGTATTTATATTTAAAGCAAGTCGTGTATCTACTCCAATGATACTATTGTTCCGGACCATTATGGGCGAAGATCCGGGTAAGATATGCACTTCCTCGGGAATGAAAAAAAATCGATCTACTTTCATTTGCATTTGGTATTTCGGACTAAATTCTTTTGCTCCTCGATACTCAATCAAATCCTCTTTTTTTATGATTGAATCTACTTCGACAATCCCATATTTAGTAATTCCCGAACTGCTTCTTCTGTATCGCGGATCATCAAAATAAGCAAGAATACTATTTCTACGTAAAATACCATTTATAGGTATTTTAATCGAAATACCAAAACAGGGTATTAGTTTCTTTTCTTGTTCTTGATCATATTGTAAGGGAATCACGAATCTATTTCTTCGCTTTTTCGCCAAGGAATTCTCTTGACGAATATAAGTAGAAGGCTCTATGAGATTCCAATGACCCTTGGATATGATTCGATAAGGTTTTGAATAGTCAAAAATTTCCCTATATTTTTTACCAAAAGTATCCAACAATTTATGTCTTACTTGATCATTAGTCAGTGAGAGATCAAAGATATATCTTTCTTCGAGAGAAAAAGAATTAGCATTCATTTGATCTTGATCCTTGTGGAGTGAAAAAGACACTATATTGGATCTGCATAGACCTCCTGCTAATATCCATAAATGACTTGTTTTTGGTAATAAATGAACATTACTATATGGATATTCGGTCACATGATAGCCATCAGTACTCCAGTGCATTTCTCCTTCTGACTCAGAATAAATATGTTTTTGAACTCTCTCTTTAAAATGAAAAGTGGACGTTCCGGTACGAATCTCGGCAATCACTTGTTCTGATTCTACATATTGATCATTTTGAACTAAAATCAAACTTTTTGTTGGAATATTCACATTATGTAGAATATCTCGACTCTCAATAGTTACATACAAGTCTATAAAACATAGAAAAGCAGGATGCCCATGACGAGTACGTGTGGGATGAACCAAATCCTCATCAAATTTTATTTTTCCATTAGAGGGAGCTCGTACATGTTCGGCAGTACCGCCCGTGAATACTCCGCCGGTATGAAAAGTTCTTAATGTTAGTTGAGTCCCCGGTTCCCCAATTGATTGACCCGCAATAATGCCTACGGCTTCTCCCAACTCGACCAGGTCACCATGAGTAGGACTCCGACCATAACATAATTGACAGATCCAAGATGTACTCCTG